TAAGAATTTCGTCTTTCGACCAAAAACAAGCAAGAGGTGGAATACCACAAAGAGAAAGTGTACCTAATAAAAAAGTAATTCTTGTAATTGGAATATATTTTGTTAACCCTCCCATAAGAACCATATTTTGACTTTTATTTGGTGAAAATCCAACAATGGATTCCATTGAATGAATAATGGATCCAGATCCTAAAAACAATAAAGCTTTCGAATAGGCATGAGTGATCAAATGGAATAAAGCAGCCCTATAAGAACCTATACCCAGAGCTAATATAATATAACCCAATTGAGACATGGTAGAATAAGCTAAACTTCTTTTAATATCTCTTTGAGCAAGAGCCAAAGTAGCTCCTAATAATACTGTTATTATACCTATTAAGGAAATAAGATTCATTATGTAAGGTATGACTATGAAAAGAGGAAGAAGACGAGCTACAAGAAAAATTCCTGCTGCTACCATAGTAGCAGCATGTATAAGAGCCGAAATGGGAGTGGGTCCTTCCATAGCATCAGGTAACCATATGTGAAGGGGAAATTGTGCAGATTTAGCAACTGCGCCGAGGAATAAAAAAGAAGCACAAAGAGTAATAAATAAAGAATTTACTCCATTATTATGAATTAATTTAGTAACTATTTCGAACAAATCTCGAAATTCTAAACTACCCGTTATCCAATAAAATCCTAAAATTCCTAATAATAAACCAAAATCCCCTATACGATTGGTTACAAAAGCTTTTTGGCAAGCACTTGCTGCAATTGGTCGTGTGAACCAAAAACCTATTAATAAATAGGAGCACATTCCTACAAGTTCCCAAAAAATATAAATTTGTATTAAATTAGAACTAGTAACTAATCCCAACATAGAAGTATTGAAAAAACTCATATAAGCAAAAAATCTCAAATATCCTCGATCATGAGACATATAATTATCACTATAAATAAGAACCATGATTCCAACAGTAGTAATTAATATTGACATAATAGAAGTAAGTGGATCAATCAAGTGTCCGAACTCTAAAGAAAAATCATTATTGACAGTCCAAGACCATAGATATTGATAGATAAAATTTCCGTTTATTTGCTGAATAGAAAGATTAACAGAAAATACCATAGCTATAGTTAGCATCAAAACACTCGGGAAAGCCCACATACGTCGAATATTTTTTGTTGCTGCAGGAATAAGTAGAAGTCCAAATCCTATTAACATAGTAATAGGAAATGGAAGAAAAGGTATTATCCATGCATATTTATATGTATGTTCCATAAAAAACACAAATTTTCGTTTTTTTCTTATAATTGTTTCCGATTCACCAATTTTTATTGTTTTTGAAGAAAACAATAAAAAAATGAAAAAAAAAAGATATGAAACCTTAAATATTCTTATTTTACATTTTTCTTACTTTTTTCAGATATTTCAAAAATTTGAAAAAGTTATAAATTGTTGCTTAAATGCTTTGTCCAAATAGTTCGATATAGAGTCATTTTTTAGTTATTAATTTTTTAACTAAAATATTCATTTTTGAAGTAGAAAAATATTTTTTTATAAAAAAAAAGAGAAGGAGAATATGATATAAAAAAAAAAAATTCCACTAGACTAGAATTGTATTCTAGTAATATATAACCATATCATATACTATAGTAAGCAAAGAAAAAGTAAGAAAAGTAAGCAAAAATAACTATACCAATATCAGTAGAATATGGATATGGATATATAGTTTGCATCAATAAATCAACTAATTTTTCTAGTAATTTTTTTTAAAAAATTACCTAATTTCTATTTTTTATGAAATTGATTGATTGGATTTCAATCTTATTTTATTGGCAATCTTATTTTATTGGATTTCAATAAGATAAGAAAATATCAGAAATCTTATAAAAATCCTTACTTCTTATATTTTAGAACTGAAAAAAAAAATAACGTAAAATGAAAGTTCCTTTTCTTAGCTAATGGAATGTCTTGTTTAACATATTAACTACTAGAAAATTCCTTTAAAAATTTTTCTTTCTTTTCTTCTATTTTTTCCTAGTTTATTATATATGTAACACACATGTATATATAAACAATATATTTGTATTGTAAAAAAAAAAAAAACGATTATCGACGAAATTTAATATAATATAAAAAATGACTAAAACTAAAAAAAAACGATCCATATTGATCAATACATGTCTTTCACATACAACAATAAAAAGGAGAACTCTTTTTTTTATGGCAGTTCCAAAAAAACGTACTTCTATATCAAAAAAACGTATTCGTAGAAATATTTGGAAGAAAAAGGGAAATTTAGTTGCAATAAAAGCCTTTTCTTTAGCAAAGTCAATTTCTACAGAAAATTCAAAAAGTTTTTTTGTTCGGCAAACAAATAAGAAAATCTTGGAATAATTTGAATTCTGTGATTTAAAGAACTTTTCTATATATAGAATATGTCTATATATAGAATATGTATTTATTTAATTAACTTATGTATTTATTTACCTCCTCAAGTTAGAACTAGTAGACAGTTAATATTCGACATAAAATAGCTGCTAGTTCTAAGTATTATTTTATTTCTTTTCCCAGTAGAAATTTTTTTCCATTAGGAAAAGAAATAAAATGTAATTATAATGAATATTAAACCTGTTTTATTATATGTCTATCTCAAGATCAAATTAAATTTGTTTTGTTTACTAAGTATTATTCTATATTTAAATTATGTACATAACAAACAACAAATATTAATATAATTATTATATATATATATAATATATAATTACAATAATACACTAAATACATTAAAAAGTAGACTAAAAACAAGATTTTTAGAAAACGAGTCTTTTAATTTCTAATTTAATTTATTAAATAAAGATCTTTAGATAATTATATTTTGATATGTATAAAACCATCCTATTTATTTAATTTATATTTCTTTTTTGATTTATTAAAAAAAGATCTTTCTAAGTTTTCTAAGTGTTATTAAAAATGAAAAGAATACTTTAGTTTAAACAAAAGAGTTTTAAAAAACCCTTATTCATCCATTTCCTAAAGGATAACTAGATCGGATTCTAGAATCTACATCTAGACGATTCAACATGAATTGACTATTATTATTTCAAGTAAGCCGCTATGGTGAAATTGGTAGACACGCTGCTCTTAGGAAGCAGTGCTAGAGCATCTCGGTTCGAGTCCGAGTGGCGGCATACTCTAAAAGAGATAGAATGGATCTTATAATGTATTTAATTCCCGATTTCAATTCTGTAATGAGACCCTTTTTATGTATGATATTTGCGACTTTAGAACATATATTAACTCATCTCTCTTTTTCGATCGTTTCAATTGTGATTGCGATTCATTTGATGATTCTATCAGTTCACGAAATCATCGGATTACGCCATTCGTCGGAAAAAGGAATGTTAGCTACTTTTTTTTCTCTAACAGGATTATTAGTTATTCGTTGGATTTCTTCGAGACATTTTCCATTAAGTAATTTATACGAGTCATTGATCTTCCTTTCGTGGAGTTTTTCCATTATTCATATGGTTTCCAAGCTATGGAATCATAAAAATGATTTAAGCACAATAACCGCGCCAAGTGCCATTTTTACTCAAGGTTTCGCTACATCTGGTCTTTCAAGTAAAATGCATCAATCAGCAATATTAGTACCTGCTCTACAATCTCAGTGGTTAATGATGCATGTAAGTATGATGTTATTGAGCTATGCGGCTCTTTTATGTGGTTCGTTATTATCAGTCGCTTTTTTAGTCATTACATTTCGAAAAAACATCGATATTTTTTTTAGAAGCAAAAATTTATTAATATTAATTAAGTCATTTTTCTTTGGGAAGATCGAATACTTGAACGAAAAAAGAAGTGTTGTTAAAAGCACTTCTTTTCTTTCATTTCCAAATTATTATAAATATCAATTAATTCAGCGTTTGGATTATTGGAGTTATCGTGTTATTAGTTTAGGGTTTACCTTTTTAACCATAGGTATTCTTTCTGGAGCAGTATGGGCTAACGAAGCATGGGGGTCTTATTGGAATTGGGACCCCAAGGAAACTTGGGCATTTATTACTTGGACCATATTCGCGATTTATTCACATACTAGAACAAATCAAAGTTTGCACGGTACGAATTCGGCACTTGTAGCTTCTATAGGATTTCTTATAATTTGGATATGCTATTTTGGGATAAATCTATTAGGAATAGGTCTACATAGTTATGGTTCATTCACATAAAATCTAATTAAATTGTAGAAATTCCATGCGGAATAAGTAAGACATATATAACGAAAATTTGTGTGAGTTTTTAAGAACTGTTTGAATTAAGATTCAAACAGTTCTTAAAAACTTGGGATACATCTTTCTAATTCACTTTATTATTTTTTTTCGTTGTACAGCGAATAGTTTCAAAAATATTATAATTGAAAATTATAAGACTTTCTATCTCATTAAGAAAAAAAAAACTATCTATGAAAATAATTAGATAGGATAAGTTGTATCTTGTCAACTGATAAAGAAAGAACGAAATCGGGATAAATACCAATTCCTATTACGGGTAAAAGGATACAGATTGAAACAAATAGTTCTCGTGGTCCAGAATCCATGAAATTTGAGTTTATAACATTGAAAAAATTGTATCCATAAAACATTTGCCGTAACATAGATAACAAATAAATAGGAGTTAATATCATTCCAATTGCCATTACAAGGGTAATTAATATTTTTGGCATTAAAAGATATTTTGGACTGGTAATTAGTCCAAAAAATACTACTAATTCCGCAACAAAACCACTCATTCCCGGCAATGCAAGAGAAGCCATCGAGAAACTACTAAACATGGTAAATATTTTTGGCATTGGAATGGATATTCCCCCCATTTCGTCGAGATAAACAAGACGTATTCTATCACAACTCATTCCTACCAAGAAAAAAAGTGCAGCACCAATAAATCCATGAGAGAGTATTTGTAAAATGGCTCCGTTGAGTCCCATGTCGGTTATAGAACTAATTCCTATAATTGTGAAACCCATGTGCGATACAGAAGAATAGGCTATTCTTTTTTTTTGATTGCGTTGACCAAGCGAGGTTGAAGCTGCATAAATTATTTGGATTGCCCCTACTATCACTAACCAGGGAGAAAATATAGAGTGAGCATGTGGTAATAATTCCATATTGATACGAATCAATCCATATGCTCCCATTTTTAATAAGATTCCCGCTAGAAGCATACATGTACTGTAATGTGCTTCTCCATGGGTATCTGGTAACCATGTATGTAGGGGTATAATCGGTGATTTGACAGCATAAGCAATAAGGAAGCCCAAATAGAATATTATTTCTAATGTCACAGGATAGGACTGATTAGCTAATCTGTCAAAATCCAATGTCGGTTCATTGGAACCATATAAACCCATACTTAGAACTCCTATTAAGAGAAAAATGGAACCCCCCGAAGTGTACAAAATAAACTTTGTAGCCGAGTACAAACGTTTCTTTCCTCCCCACATAGATAAAAGTAAGTAAACAGGAATTAATTCTAACTCCCACATGATAAAAAAAAGTAAAAGATCTCTAGAAGAAAATAATCCTATTTGACCACTGTACATTGCTAACATCAGGAAATAGAACAATCGCGAATTTCGAGTAACAGGCCAAGCTGCTAAAGTAGCTAAAGTAGTGATAAATCCTGTTAGTAAAATGGGTCCTATGGAAAGTCCGTCGATTCCCAGTCTCCAGTGAAAATTGAAAACATTTATCCATTTAGCATCCTCTTCTAATTGAATTAATGGATCGTCCAATTGGAAATGATAACAGAAGACATAGGTTGTTATAAGGAGTTCTAATAAACAAATACATATAGTATACCATCTAAATACCTTATTCCCTTTATGAGGGAGAAAGAAAATTGAGGAACCCGCGAATATTGGCAAAACTACAAGTATTGTTAACCAAGGGAAATAACTCATGATAAAGACAAGATGCGTTTTGACCAAAAAGCCCGTGCTCAAGAAAATATATTCTTTTGAGCACGGGCTTTTGTCGGTAAAAAGGAATCAAATGATTCAAGTGGAATTTATTATAACGTATCAATAAGATAGACCCATGCTGCGAGTTGTTTCATGCCATAAATAAACACGGACACTCAAAAAATCTGTTGGACAGGCAGATTCACATCTTTTACAACCTACACAGTCTTCCGTTCTTGGCGCGGAAGCAATTTGCTTGGCTTTACATCCGTCCCAAGGTATCATTTCCAATACATCTGTGGGGCAGGCTCGTACACATTGAGTGCACCCTATACATGTATCATAAATTTTTACTGAATGTGACATTGGGTCTATAAATTCCAGTTTTGAACATAAAAAATTTTCGATCTGGTAAAGTAAAAAAAAAAAAAAAAATAATAAATTTCTAATTATATAATTTATTATATATTTATATTTTCTTTATATATAGAAACCAGATGAATCAATGATTTATCAAAAAAAATCTTAAGAATCAAAATTTTTATAAATCTGTTCATCAGAAGGGACCAAGAGACTTTGATTTATCTTTCAACAACCATGATCATATGAGTCGCATGAATCACACGTGCAACTTCACGTTGACTAATGGATCGTCAATATTTCAATATAAATATATATTGAAATATTACTATACATATTAGTATTATTTGTAAATAAATATGTAAAAGACACTGAAATGATATTTTATAGAAAGTTTTTTCTATAATTTCTATATATATATTCTATTTATATGTATTTATATTATAGTTATGACTAATTTTTCAACAAACTTGATTGATTAATACGAGTTGATTTTCTGTTACGATAGATCGACGAAACAATAGCTAGCCCAATAGCAGCTTCCGCCGCTGCAATCGCTATAATAAAGATTGAGAAAATCTCGCCTTTTAATTGGCGACTATCAAATATATCAGAAAATAGTACGAGATTAATATTAACCGAATTTAGTATAAGTTCAAGACACATAAGTGCTCTAACCATGTTTCGACTTGTGATCAATCCATAGATACCGATTGCAAATAAATAGACACTCAAAAAAAGTACATGTTCGAACATCATTGACTAACTCCTGATCAACCTCGATTCGTTTCAATATGAACAAAAATTCAACCAAGTTGATTGACTAGAATCGAGCAATTACATAAAAAAGGGAATATTGACAGTAGATTAAACTAAAATTTTTTTTAATTCTAACTAAACTATTTATTATTGACGAGCCATAGTAATTGCGCCTATCAAAGAAACTAAAAGAATTATAGAAATTAGTTCAAACGGAAGATAAAAATCTGTTGATAAATGAATTCCAATTTGTTGGACGTTGTTTATAAAGTCTTGCTCTATAATCTGATTTGATCTTGTAGTCCAAATAATTCCGTACCATGACGTATCTGCGATAGTAGTAATTAGTAAAAAAAGAATACTTATACAAACCAGTGAGGTGATTCCATCTCCAATAGTCCAAAGATAGGAGTCGTTAGAATATTCTGAACCATTCACGAACATAACAGCAAATATGATTAAGACATTTATGGCTCCCACATAAATAAGAAGCTGGGCGGCAGCTACAAAAAAGGAGTTTGATGAAATATAGAATAAGGATATACAAACAAGAACCGATCCCAACGAAAAGGCGGAATAAATTGGATTAGTAAACAATACTACTCCTAGACCTCCTAATATAAGAAATGATCCCAGAAATACTACAAGTATATCATGTATTGGTCCAGGTAAATCCATTATGTATAAGAGAAAAATCAGTCAAAATGTTTCATGACCCTACTAAATAGTCCAGGAAAGAGAGGGGTGTTCCCCTTATTTTTTTTTTCTTATATATGATGAGTTTTTAATGCAATTAAATCTTAATATGGATGGATTACTGTGGATATAGATAAAGTTATTAAAATTATCGGCCAATCTTTTCTTTTTTCTTTTAGAGATTATAATTTTTTAATATTTTAAAATAATTAAGAAAACAAATATTCACAGTTTAAATTAAAGAGTGATTCTCAATAATCAATAGTTAATAAGATAAGTTTATTAGATTCTCATAAAAAAAAGAAGACTTGTTTCTGTTTATCTTTATATAAAAAAATATTTAGTAATCAGTAATCGTTCTTGAATCAAGGGGTTTATCTTTATCCATTTTGATTTGACTGGAATTCATAATTGTTTGAATTGTGTAATCTCCAATTACTGACATTGGTAACCGACCTAATGCAATTTGATTATAATTTAATTCGTGACGATCATAAGTTGAAAGTTCATATTCTTCAGTCATCGATAAACAGTTTGTTGGACAATACTCGACACAATTACCACAAAATATACAGACTCCAAAATCAATACTATAATTAAACAATTGTTTCTTTTTAATCTCTCTTTTAAACCTCCAATCAACAACGGGTAGATCTATGGGACATACACGAACACATACCTCACAAGCAATACATTTATCAAATTCAAAATGAATTCGACCGCGGAAACGTTCTGATGTGATCGATTTTTCATAAGGATATTGAATAGTTACAGGTAAACGATTTGTATGGGATAGGGTAATTATGAAACTTTGACCAATGTACCTTGCCGCCCGTATTGTTTGTTGACCAAAATTTATGAACCCGGTCACCATAGGGAACATATTGTGGATCTCCGTGAATAATTTGATGTTTCTTTCTCTTGTTTAAGATCAGTTATGAATGGAGAATCTCGTTATCTTATTCTATTCTTTATAGGTAAATAAGTTGGGAAGAAGTTGTCAATAATAGATTACCCAGAGAAATAGGTAAAAGAAATTTCCATCCAAAATTTAAAAGTTGGTCCATTCTCAGTCTAGGTAAAGTCCATCTTGCTGTGATAGGAATGAACAAAAACAAATAAGCTTTAGCTAATGTAATAAATATACCAATTGTGATTCCAAAAACTCCTGTCATTTTATTTAATCCGAAAAATTCAGGAATAGATATATACGGAATAGAGAAATTCCACCCACCTAAGTAAAGAACTGTTATAAATAATGAAGAAACTAATAAATTTAGGTAAGAAGCAAGGTAAAATAGAGCATATTTAATACCCGAATATTCTGTTTGATAACCTGCTACTAATTCCTCCTCTGCTTCTGGTAAATCAAAAGGTAATCTCTCACATTCTGCTAGAGAAGAAATTAAAAAAACAACAAACCCTATAGGCTGACGCCACAGATTCCACCCCCAAAAACCATATTTTGACTGTGACTCAACTATATCAACTGTACTTGAACTGTTAGATAATCATAGTCGATAATAACATTACTGTTCATATCGCTATTTCAAAACCGTACATGAGACCTCAGCTTCATACGGCTCCTCTATGGTCACAAATAAATGTAAGTACTTGTTTGGTATTATTGTAATTTTTAGATTCTAATTCTAATACCGGTAAGTCCAAAATTAGACCAACGAAATTCCGTCTGCTAGAATAAAAAAGCGCTTCCGAATTGATCTTTTCCATTAAAATTACAATTTCTCTTTATTCGGCAATAACTTAATCCTTAAATAAAATACTCGTTATATCAATAAATTAGGTTTTATCAATAACTCTAAAGAAAGACTTAGTTAGAAAGAATTGATCATTAATTCAAAATTTATGATTAAGAATTACATGTATGTATATAATAGATATGAATATTGAATGGGGAAAAGAAATAAGAAATAAATATCCTGTATCGTATTTTTTTGTTTAATTTTTCCCATTCAATATTTTGCATTCTATTTCTTTTGTTCCTGTCCTATTCTTCTTTCTCAGAGGAGGGAGGTACTCTGAAAAAAAATAAAAGATTAATTCGTTTTTTATAGTCATTTCTTTAATCAGTGAATAGGAGCATACTCGAGATCGGAATCGTGGAGAAGTACTACTTGGTCATTTCTACCAACTTAAAGTCCTCATTATGATTCGTTTTATCCAAAGTTTTATGTAAAAAAATCTTCTTTTTTTTTATCTTAAATTATCTCCATTACTAATCTTTTGTGTACCTTGGTGTTCCTAACTGTCCACTGATTTTTATTGATCTCCAGTATGGTAATAAATACAAGACAGTAGTAGAAACCCCATACGGATGATCTTTTGTACCCGCTTCAAGATATGATAATTGGTCAAAGAATCTTAACCTTGGGGTAAACAGTTTATACTGCTTATGTTTCTATTCTCGTACATAGGGAATGAGATTTAATCCTCTTACTGCAAATTTATAAGCAGTTTGCTTTTACTCATCTAACTATCTAGCTTAATTTATCAACCCTAATGATAAATAAAAAAGAAAATATCCATTGAATATAATATATTCAATTTCTTTATTCTATTTCTAGTTCTAGAAAAGAGAGAAAATAATAATGTTCTGCCGAATCACACGTAGAGATATTGATAACACACATAGAGTTAATGGTATTTCATAACTGATAGATTGAGCAGCAGCCCGTAGACCACCTGAAAAAGAATATTTATTATTCGACCCATATCCTGACATAAGAAGTCCAATGGGGGCAATACTTGAAATGGAGATCCATAAAAAAACGCCTATACTAAGATCGGCCAAAACAAGGTGATATCCAAAAGGAATTACTAAATAACTTAGTAGAACAGATATGACCGCTATAGACGGTCCCGCGCTGAACAAACGAAGATCTCCTCTAGATGGGAGGAGATCCTCTTTAAAAACTAATTTGGTTCCATCCGCTATAGCTTGAAGAATTCCCAATGGACCGGCATATTCAGGCCCAATGCGTTGTTGTATTGCTGCAGATATTTCTCTTTCTAACCACACAATTACTAGTACCCCTATTATTATTCCCAATATAAGGGTGAAAATAAGAACAAAGATCCATATGAGTCCATAGACTTCTTTTAAAGATTCCGATCTAGAAAAAGAATTTATAGCTTGTATTTCGGCTTCTGTCATATCAATTATCATTTCAACGATCAACTTCTCCCATAATGATATCTATACTACCTAATATCGTCATGATATCTGCCAATTTCATTCTTTTAACTAGTTGAGGGAGAATTTGCAAATTGATAAAACCGGGTGGACGAATTTTCCATCTCCAAGGGAAAACACTACTATCTCCTATCAAATAAATTCCTAATTCTCCTTTTGGGGCTTCTACTCTCACATAAAGTTCTTGCTTCGACAATTCAAAATTGGGCGAAAGTTTTTTAGTAATAAATCTATATTCAAAATTATTCCATTCGGAATTTTTTGCTTTATCAAAACGTCGAACTTCTAAATTCTCATAAGGTCCTCCAGGAATTCCTTCTAGAGCCTGTTGAATAATTTTTATAGATTCCTTCATTTCACCGATTCGTACTAAATAACGAGCTAGTGAATCTCCTTCTTTTTGCCATTGGACTTCCCAATCAAATTTATTGTAACACTCATAACTATCAACTTTACGAAGATCCCATTGGATTCCAGAAGCCCTTAACATTGGTCCTGATAAACCCCAATTTATTGCCTCCTCTCCACCAATAATGCCCACTCCTTCAACGCGTTCCAAAAAAATAGGATTACGCGTAATAAGTTTTTGATATTCAACAATTCCTGTTAAAGAATAATCGCAAAAATCCAAACATTTCTCTATCCAGCCATAAGGTAAATCGGTAGCAACCCCCCCAATACGGAAATAATTATGCATCATTCGCATACCTGTAGCGGCTTCGAATAGATCATATAACAATTCCCTTTCTCTGAAAATATAGAAAAAGGGAGTCTGTGCACCGATATCTGCCATAAAAGGTCCAAGCCATAATAAATGAGAAGCTATACGACTAAGTTCTAGCATAATTATTCTAATGTAACTAGCTCTTTTAGGTACTTGAATGCTTTCTAATCGTTCTGGTGCATTTACTGTTATTGCTTCTGTGAACATAGTGGCTAAATAATCCCACCGTGTTACATAAGGCAAATATTGTATAATTGTTCGATTTTCTGCTATTTTTTCCATCCCTCTATGTAAATAACCCAATATAGGTTCACAATCAATAACATCTTCACCATCGAGAGTAACAATTAGTCGAAGAACACCATGCATTGATGGGTGGTGAGGACCCATATTCACTATCATGAGATCCTTTCTTGTAGCTGGTACAGTCATAACTTTTCTTCCTTAATTCAATTCAGTATTCCATGAATTTAGCAAAATGAAGTTGATCAAAATGCAAAATTTAATAACTAAAGAAAAAATTCAAACCAATCTTAAACTTAAAATTAACGAGTTTTTGATTTCCGAATACCCAACTGGTTAATCAATTTCTTATAACGTACTCGATTTTTCTTTGACAAATAATCCAACAGCCGTTGACGTTTTCCCAGAATTTTTCGTAAACCTCTTTGTGATAAAAAATCTTTTTTATGTAATTTTAAATGTGAAGTAAGTCTTTGTATCTTATCAGTGAAACTAAATACTTGAAATTCAACAGATCCACAGTTTTTTTCTTTTTCTTGTCGAATAGCCGAGATGAATGAATTTTTGACCATAAAAACAAAATTTTCTTTTTTTTCTTACGCGAATTTTACCGATCAGGAAAAATATAAATTATTATACGTGTTATTTGCAGTTATTTGAATTTAGTACAAAAAAATTTCTCATTTCTTCATATAGAATTTTTTCTATCCAAATCAAATTGAAAATTTGATTTGGATAAAAAGGAACGATCCATTTTTTTTTTTCAAGATTTTCCTATTCAGGAAAGAAAATGTTTTTTCGATAAAGAAAAATAGATATAAGATATAGAGGAAATATACTATGTTATATTTATATTTATTATATACTAGTAATATAATTAAAGAATTTAAAGAATTCTGAATCGTGGATACATATGTATTCTTGATATACTGAAATTACTGCCATTATTGGTATCAAACCAATAACGATTTATACAAGCTAAATCTTCTAATCGATAATTGGGCCAAAGAAAAAATTTGAATTTAATGAATTTCTTTGTATATGTATTAAGATGTTTTTCCTTGTTCAAAAATTGTCCACAGTTGTTTATGTTGTTTTGATTACAAAATATTGGATTTCTACCCATAATATTCCAATTCTGAGAATTAAAACAAATGAAAATTCTCAATTCTCTACGACGTCTGGGGGATAGAATATTTTCAGGAACAAGGAAATCATAATAATTTTTGTTGTTTTTAGTCATAAGTATATTGCTGTGTTGTGCAACAGATTCATGAATTTTTTTTTTATCAACATATTCTTTTTTTATTATGTATTTTCCATCAGTTTGGCGTTTAGTCTTATCAATCAATGAAATACCTATGGTTTGATATATAATATCTTTTCCATCCCTTTTCATAGATAGACGAATTGGTTCGACAATAAATATGCCTCTTTTTACCAATTCTGTAAGAGTTAGATCTTTCTGAATCAACATTACATCTAGATGCATCTCTCCTCTTTGAATTGAAGATATAGCTATTTCCTTTGGATCTATCAGTCTAAGTAGAAGACAATATACCTTTATATTATTGATCATTCGTTGATTCAAGAGATCATCCCATCTTAATTGAAAAAGAAAATATTTTTTCAAGAAGAAATTGAGTTCTGCTTCTTTCTTGCTCTTAGATTGTTTTTTTTTTCTACCTTTTTTAATGTCTGTTCTTGTATAATCTGTCTCAACATCTTTTTCATTTTGTTTTCGTAAATCTAATACAAGATTTCCTTGACCTTGTTGTTCATTTTTTTTTTTTACATTGATCTTTTTACTTTTACTAATATTTTCATAGAAATGAAAATTAAAAATAAGTAATTTGGTAGGTATGATCCACGGTTTTATTTTATACGCATTAAAAAGTAGTACAAATTCTGGGAAAAACCAAGGTTCTAGATTTGATATGCTACGACAGAATTTTTCTTGATTCATTCCCATCCAATTAAAAAAGGAATTTTTTTTTAATTTTTTATAATTTAGATTTTTAATATTTTTATAAATCTTGGTGTTGATAGGCGTATTGGTCCGGGTCTCAATATCAATATTATTTCTAATACAGAAATGGGGAATTTTATAATTTAAAAATAGTCTATCCATATTTTTGTCCGTATCAATGAGAAATCTTTTTTCTAGATAATTATTAATAACTATCCTTATCAATCCATAAAATGGTTCGGGTTTTAGTGTATTGAAATTAGATGAAATTTTTTTGTTTTCCACTTTTTGTAATTGTAACGTTGATTCATAAATATATGAGTTTTTATTATCCTCAAAATTTATATATTTATATGATAAAATATCATATCCGAAATGTTTTTTCAATTTGTTTTTTTGACTCATCAATGAATTTACTGCATAGTAATTTTCTTTCATGTAATGAATTAATTGGTCTTTTTCTTTTTTATATAAATCCGATTTCGCCGATTTCGTTGAGTCTTTTTTTTGAATTATACGACATTGGTTGGCCCTATTTTGCCATTTTTTTGGTACTAAATAAGACCACTTAGTCTGAGATAAATTATATTGATAATGACCCCTTAACCACATTTTCCATTTATTCATTCTATACTTATGTATTTTCTTATGCTTTGGTTTGGAACCAAATATTTCTTGTATTGTACAATAATTCTTTATTATATCTGTAAGAAAAGGATAGGTGTTATGATATTGAAGTACAGATTTCAAAGCATATTTATTAAGTAATTGATTTTGCGAGAATTTGTAAAATATATATGCTTGAGACAAAGAAGATAAGTCCCAATAAATATTAGAATTATTGTTGCTAATACTAAAATTAGTATTATAAAAAATATTAAAAATTAGTATTATAAAAAATATGTAAAACGACTTTTTTATAGTCGAAATAAAGTTCATTATTTTTTGATTTGTCTTTTCAATTCCTTCTTGATTTGTTTTATCATTATAAATGTATTTAGTTAAAATTTTGTTTGTTGATTTAAAACTTGGAATCTTAATGATACATAGTAATAGATTCATGTATATTTTTTCAATGAAAGATTTTATAAAATAATGCGATTTACGTATTAATCGAATATTTTTTCTTTTAAATATTTGCCAAATATCCTTCTGTAATTCCGCTCTTTTATCATCATAAGTTAGAACTATTTTTTTATTGTCTTTTGTGATTCCTTTTATTTGACTCCTAATTGTGATTGTCTTATTAGCAAGATCTTTCATTTTTGTTTCGATGAGTGAATAATTTGCATTTCCGCAATTCAGGAATTGAATTGTAATCGTCGATTCGCGAAGAATCTTATTATTTATATTAGAATCTCTTCCATCTTTATTTTTAGTCGGTTCATATATTTTAACCCTACTTGATTTTAATTTAAATATGGGTTTCACTTTTTCAAGTTTTTTCATTATTAGGTCCATAAATAGAATTATTTTGATGATCCATCTTTTTTTTTTTTTTGAAACTTTTAGAACCCCATTTCCTCTTTCTTTGAAAACTCTTATAACTTCTAAAAGTTTATTTTTCGTTTTTATCATTTTTTTTTCGAGTTCTTTAAAAATGGGTTCAAAGAAAGAGGGTCGTTTTCGGGGAGACCCAAAAGGTAGCTCTGCTTCTCTTCCCCAAACTGTTAAAAAACAAAAGTTATCTTTTTTCTCTTTTTTTTGCCTTTGCTGATCTCCATAATTAAATCGTACCTTAGATCTTTGCCAAGGTTTCAGACAAAAAGGAAATAGAATCTTTATTTGAATACCATCGCTTAACCAATTTTTTGGAAATTCCGTTTCTGATAATTGAACACCATTATAAGTACATTTAACATGCATTTCTCCATTCCATTCCTTCCAATCCTCGTACCATTCGGGGAATTGAAACAATAACATACGACTAATATTTTTAGCTATTATTAATACGGGAAATAGAACATATTTTCTAAGAAAAGATTGGGTTACTAATATTAAACCTCTTATTGCTTGAGTAAATAGAAAGCTATCCCAAGCCTCTGATATTGCTATTCGTTCATTTTCCTCTTCTTTTTCTTTGTTTGTTTTCTCATTTTCTTTTGTATGTTCTTGCTCAAAATAAGAAATTTGAGATTCTGAGGTTCTCCCTAACCAATTCCTAATTTTAAATATATCAAAAAACGAAAAAAAAAATGTTTTGTCTATTTGATCCAAAAAAAGTGGAGAATGCACATTTGCTTGAAATATTTTCAAGATAATTGTTTTACGTCTTTGAGCACGCATAGATCCTTTGATTATACCACGGCGAAAATCTGATTGTTGTGAGTAACGTATCAAAGACACCTCGTCTTCTTCATCACTAGTATTACTAGTAGTATTCTTAGTAGCACTCGAATTAGTACTCTGATCGTTATCAGTATAAATTATTATGCGTTTCCCTTTTCTTGACCGAATTTCAGGATCTTCCGTCGATTCTTCTTCATCTTCTTCTTCCAAATCATCTGTTAATTTGTATGACCATCTAGAGACCTTTTTACTAATTTCTTCCATTCCAATAGAATTTTTTCTAATTTTTATTAGATCATTTGGATCAGTTGTAATTACATCGAATAAAAATTTCAAAGATTTTATTTGACTTTCTGAATCTATTCCTTGCGCGTGTTCAAAATAAAATTTTTCAATTGAGGTTAAGGAATTCTCAATAGGATTCGATAAAAATTTCTCATCAGAATAAAACTTATTCTTTTTATGTTCAAATGTTTGAGAATTTTTAGGAAATAGACCATGAATTTTATTTATCCACAATATTTCTAAGGAATCCACTCTTGAAGTTATTAAATCAGTCATGATTTCATCTGAATCTACATTTTTTATTGTTCCGCGATAAGGTCCATTTAAAAGGGGATCATATATTTTGGGAAAATATTCTTGTTCATGCTCATCATCACATAATCTGGTTCTTTTTTCTAGTATATTTAAAGCAAAAGATCCTTTCTCTTTTTCTAAATTTTGTATTCTACTTACAAATTCGTTCCTTAAGTTGTATTTTTTTTGTTCATTATTATAAATCCAATAATTATATAGGTCTTCGTGGTATAGTTTTTCTGTCGTGTAGAAAGAAATTTTTCGCTCTATCATTTCTGAAAAGGTTGATAAACTTGGCGGATATGTAAAAGAGATTCGATTTTTTCCTTTATTTGGGCATATATAAAAAAAATATTGTGCCATTTCATTTCGTATAGCATTTTCAAACCTATCATTTTTTAAATATCTCAATGGGCGGTTCCATCGTTTATAATCGAAAAGAAAAGTTACAATAGGTTTTTCAAACCAAAAATAAGTTTTCTCTTCTTTAAGTTTTCCCAATTCCCAATTATCTTGATGGATATCAAGATAAGAATCTTCGTAAACCGGGCTATCTTTGTCTTCTTTAGTGGATCCCTCTTGTTCCTGTTTCGTCTTCTTCGTTTCGTAAGTTGTTTCTACATCGCTTTCTTCCCTTTCTGAGGTTTCTTTCAGTTTCTTAGTACCAATAGGCGATGGCATTCTGCCTAAATAGTAGACACAGGTGATAAATAAGAGAATAC